TCTTTCAGATATGAATCTATCTGATTCAGAAAGGAAGAACTTGCATCAGTATCTGAATTTCAATTCAAACATGGGTTTGATTCACACTCCACGTTCTGAGAAATCTTTACCATCCGAAACGAGTAAAAAATTGCGTCTTTGGCGAAATTGGCTAAAGAAAGGCGTTGAGAAAGGGCAGATGCATAGAACCTTTCAACGAGATAGTGCTTTTTCAACTCTTTCAAAATGGAATCTATTCCAAACATATATGCCGTGGTTCTTTACTTCGACAGGGTACAAATATCTAAATTTGATATTTTTAGATGCTTTTTCAGACCTATTGCCGATGCTAAGTAGCAGTCACAAATTTGTATCCATTTTAAATTATATTATGCACAGATCAGCATGGCGAATTCTTAAGCTAAAATGGCGAGCTCTTAAGCTAAATTTGTGGGGATTGTGGGCACCGATAAGTGAGATTTCAAGTGATATTTCGTGGAAGTGTTTCCGTAGGCTTCTTCGGGTCGAAGAAATGATTCATCGAAATAATGAGTCACCGTTGATATCGACACATCTGAGCTCGCCAAATGTTCGGGAGTTCCTCTATTCAAGCCTTTTACTTCTTCTTCTTGCTGGATGTCTCGTTCAGGTACTTCTTTTCTCTGTTTCCCTAGACTCTAGTGAGTTACAGACAGAGTTCGAGAGGATAAAATCTTTGACGATTCCATCATACACGATTGAGGTGTACAAACTTGTGGATGGGTATCCTAAACCTGAACCGAATTCTTTCTGGTTAAAGAATCTCTTTCTAGTTGCTCGGGAACAATTAGAAGATTTTCTAGCAGCAATACTGGGTTTTGTGCTATTTGGTGGTGGTCCCGCTTATGGGGTCAAATTTATACAGAAGATATTTTTCAATCTCATCGATATCATAAGTATCATACCAAATCCCATCAATCGAATCACTTTTTCGATAAATACGAGACATCTAAGTCATACAAGTAAAGAGATATATTCATGGATAAGAAAAGGACAAAGGTTTCAGACTCATGATGAAATAGAATCCTGGATCGAGACCTGTGATTGGTTTTTGGATAAAGAGAGAGTTTACTCGTTTCATTTCTCCACCTTAAGGCCAGAAAAAGGGATTGATCAAATTCTATGGAGTCTGACTCATATTGATCATTTAGTAAAGAGTGACTATGGTTATCAAATGTTTGAACAAGCGGGAGCAATTTACTTACGATACTTAGTTGACATTCATCAAAAGGATCTAATGAATTATGAGTTCAATACATCCTGTTTAGCAGAAAGACGGATATTCCTTGCTCATTATCAGACAATCACTTATTCACAAACCTCGTGTGGGGCTAATAGTTTTCATTTCCCATCTCATGGAAAACCAAAACCCTTTTCGTTCCGCCTAGCCCTATCCCCCTCTAGGGGTATTTTAGTGATAGGTCCTATAGGAACTGGACGATCCTATTTGGTCAAATCCCTAGCGACAAACTCCTATCTTCCTTTCATTACGGTATTTCTGAACAAGCAGGATTTGAAAATAGTTATTGATGATCTCGATCCTGAGGACTATATGGAAGCGCTTGATGATGTGGATATTGATGGTATTGATGATGATAGCTATCCTGCTAAGGAATATATGGATGCGCTTAAAGATGTGGACGGTATTGATGATCGTGACTATATTTATTCGAACTTGGACTCGGACCCGGAGCTGAGGGAGGAGTATACGGTGGATGATGAGATACTTAGGTATATCATCGAGTTGGAAATAGACCTAGCTTCTATCAACTTGCAATTCGAATTGGCAAGAACAATGTCTCCTTGCATAGTATGGATTCCAAACATTCATGATCTGTATGTGGATGAGTCGGAGTCCCTCGGTTTATTATTGAACTATCTCTCCGGGGATTGTGAAAGACGGTCCACTAGAGATATTCTTGTTATTGCTTCGACTCATATTCCCCAAAAAGTGGATCCCGCTCTAATAGCCCCGAATAAATTAAATACATGCATTAAGATACGAAGGCTTCTTATTCCACAACAACGAAAGCACGTTTTCACCCTTTCATATACTAGGGGATTTCACTTGGAAAAGAAAATGTTCCATACTAATGGATTCGGGTCCATAGCCATGGGTTACAATGCACGAGATCTTGTAGCAATTACTAATGAGGCCCTATCGATTAGTATTACACAGAAGAAATCAATTATAGACACTAATACAATTAGATTCGCTCTTCATAGACAAACTTGGGAGTTGCGAGCCCATGTAAGACCGGTTCCGGATCATGGGATCCTTTTCTATCAGATAGGAAGGGCTGTTGCACAAAATGTACTTATAAATAATTGCTGCCTTATAGATCCTATATCTATCTATATGAAGAAGCAATCATGTTACGAAGGGGATCCTTATTTGTACAAATGGTTCTTCGAACTTGGAACGAACATGAAGAAATTAACGATACTTCTTTATCTTTTGAGTTGTTCTGCCGGATCGGTC